GCAGGATTATTTGTGACTGCATATTTACAATACAGACGTGGTGATCAGTTGGACCTTTGATTGAGTAACATTTCTTTTTTTGATTGACCTCCTACAGGGGGGAGGTCAAATTCCAGTTGCAATTCAACTTTGTTTTGTTAAGTTATTTTATTGTGATTCGACATACATAAGATAGACGGAATCACGCTCTGTAGGATTTGAACCTACGACATCGGGTTTTGGAGACCCGCGTTCTACCGAACTGAACTAAGAGCGCTTTCAAAGAAATTTTTTTTCCACTTAACTTCTAACACATCTTACATAAATATAGTATCCAAAAATGAAAGATTGTGCCCCGTCGATCTCAATTAATCTCTCGTTACTGCCCATAGGAGAAGTAATAGGTAGGGATGACAGGATTTGAACCCGTGACATTTTGTACCCAAAACAAACGCGCTACCAAGCTGCGCTACATCCCTTTTTAAAATTGTTGTACAGTGTCATTGTACAAAATACCTGTCTTGTTTTCCACATCTTTATTTTCTCCTCTATCTATATAGAACTTTCTTGTCATTTCTTGTTTTTGGTTTCATATAATAAAAGAATTATATACATCTGAAACCCAACCTAACATATAAAAAAGAATGAATATTTATCCGTAATGCTCAGGAAGAAGGGGTCATCTTTTTCTTTTTTAGTGACAGGAAAATCTCATCTATTGGTTCATTGTACATATCCATTTTTGTTAGGAAATCCGCGTAAAAATAAATAAAAATGATCTTGAACTACAGCATCTGACAATATATGTATTACAATAAAGAAGGAGGATTTTCAATGCGAGATCTAAAAACATATCTCTCCGTGGCACCTGTGTTAACTACTCTATGGTTTGGGTCTTTAGCGGGTCTATTGATAGAAATTAATCGTTTATTCCCAGATGCCCTGTCATTCCCCTTTTTTTAATTCTAGTTATTGATATGCGAAGAAATGAAGAAATATAATTCCACATGACGTAACTAAAACCTCGACTCTCCCTTTCAATTCTTTAGAATAGTAAGGAAAGAGAAGGAAAAAGTGTATTGAACCTCATAAAAAATCCGGTAGATCCAAGATCAAATTTGGGAAAACAGAAATAAAATTCAAATGTGTATCCAGTCTAGGGCGGGCTCTACGAAATCATAGCATAGAAAAAAGATACTTAAATGAAATATTGGGATTTAGGATAGAAATAATTGATAGTTAGAAAGAAATTGTATTACTTAATTATTATTCTATTTTGTATTACTTAACTTAATATATACTATATTAATACATATTCTATTAATTAGATAATAAATTAATTAGATAAGATAATAAGAAGAATTACAACGAAATGCTTAGAAATGGAATTTCTAACTAGTAACTTCTATTGATTTTTTTCTTCTTCTTCGGTTCGGATCGAAAATATAAGACTTAAGTTAAGTCGATACAAAATCTAAAGGAGGTTCATGGCCAAGGGTAAAGATGTCAGAGTCAGAGTTATTTTGGAATGTACCAGTTGTGTCCGAAATAGTGTCAATAAGGAATCGCGGGGCATTTCTAGATATATTACTCAAAAGAATCGCCACAATACACCCAGTCGATTAGAATTGCAAAAATTTTGTCGCTATTGTCATAAGCATACGATTCATGGGGAAATCAAGAAATAGATCGAAGGGAACATCATGTGTTCGATCTTTCCAAAGAACAGGACAGGAAGAGTAAGAACTTAACATATATAATATACATAATATATACAAATCAAACCCGATTTTATGTAGATATTCTTTCATGTGTATAGATATATAGTATATGAATGAAATAATATATGAATCAAAGCCTATTTCGGTTGGATCCGAAATGAATAAATAAATAGAACTTTAGAGATAAGGAATAAACCATGGATAAATCCAAGCAACCTTTTCGTAAATACAAGCGATCCTTTCGTAGGCGTTTGCCCCCAATTGGATCGGGGGATCGAATCGATTATAGAAACATGAGTTTAATTAGTCGATTTATTAGTGAACAAGGAAAAATATTATCTAGACGAGTGAATAGATTGACCTTGAAACAACAACGATTAATTACTATTGCTATAAAACAAGCTCGTATTTTATCTTTGTTACCTTTTCTTAATAATGAGAAACAATTTGAGAGAGCTGAGTCGATCCCAAGAACTACTGGTCCTAGAACCAGAAATAAATAGGCATACTCCTCAATTGACTCAAAAATACAATTGGAACTCAAGCTCAGATTGATGTTTTGTTCGAAAAGGCCTAGAATCCTGATTTGATTCTTGTGTTATAATATAAGAAACAAAAATGGGGGAGAAGAATAAATATTTTTTTTTATTGAAACATGTTCGTTCATTTCTACTACTTATCTTAATTTATTTTTATTCTATATCTTCCCGGAGTTCATTCTCCGGGGAATTCCCTTTCAATCATTCCTGTATATTACTTTTGAATCTCCTTTATTTGATAATTTTATTGGAAATCATGTAAAGACAATTCTTATTTGATATAGCTATTTGCGCAAGTATTTTACGATTAAGAAGCAATTGCTTCTTGTACAGATTGTGTATTAATATACTATAACTATAGAATACCTTATTCTCACGAGTTACTGCGTTTATCCGAGTGATCCACAAACGACGAAAATCCCTCTTTTGTCTGCCTCTATCTCGATGAGAGGAAACCAAAGCTCTCATTTTCTGTTGAGTAATCGTTCGAGTAAGTCTTGAATGAGCCCCTCTAAAGGTTGATGCAAATAAACGAATTTTTGTTCGACGTCTCCGAGCTGTATATCCTCGTTTAACTCTGGTCATTGAATCAGATTAAAGCTTAATGAATAACTAATTGATTTCTCTTCTTTCAGTCATCCTTTTCCCCTTCCCCGGTCGATTAATAACAAAACGGATTATTCCGATATATAAAATATCAATTCCAATGGCTTTTGCTACTATGACCTTCCCAACCACGATTTTGTATTCTATTCCTTCCAGTTATTTCACTGGAAATAAGAAATTAGAACGATACTAAATAAAAAAAAATAGTGGGTTCCATCGTTTCTATGGTTACCTCTTAAACGGTGAGGTCCTCTCTATACACCGGAGCCTCTTCTTTCATTTAATCAAATGTTATTGTTAACTTGTATAGTTCACACTCTTTGGCTCTACCTATCTACAGTAATAGCTCTTTTCACAAAAAGAGTTATCCATACAGTGACGGCATTTAATTATGAAAGTTGGCTAGGTAGCTGACCCTGTTAGTCCGTTCTTTCAAGAAAAGGAGCATAACCTTTTTGCTTCTTATGTTATGATACCATTTCCTCCGCTTAATGGATAACCATTTGCTACCAATGGGGAATTGCTTCTTATTTCAAATCTAGATGATTGGATTTGCACCAATGGAAACCATAAATTCCATATACAATATGGGTATATGATAGATCTTCTCTATCTATCCTATTCATTGGTACCGGTCATTGATACTGAAAAAATTGTCTCATTTGTTCGAACTTATGATCTGAACGAGTCGCACATACACCCTAGTACATGTTCCTCGACGCTGAGGACATCCTCTAAGAGCGGGAGATTTTGTAACATTTCTTATTGGCTGTCTTGTGTTTCTAATAAGTTGTTTAATAGTTGGCATGTCGTATGTATATATATGTATATATAGAATAAAATGGGTTGGTTTAGATCGATCTTAACCTGATGATTGATCATCATGAATTATTTCTATTCAATATCAAATCACAGAAAATTTGAATTATGGTTTGAAATAAAATAGATTTATACGAAATCCCCAGTATTTTCATTTTCGACCGCTACAAGATCAACAATGCCATGAGTTTGGGCTTCTGTTGCTGACATAAAAACATCCCTTTCCATATCCTCGGATACAACCCATAAAGGGTTGCCCGTTCTTTGTACATAAACCTTTGTTAGGGTTTCGCGAAGTTTCAGTAGTTCTTCCGCTTCCAGGATAAATTCCCCTGCTTGTGCCTCATAAAAAGAACTAGCAGGTTGGTGAATCATAACCCTGATGATATTGATATAACATCATGAACGGTTCTTCTATCTCGCATGATTGGGCTAAACTAAAGTAGGGGATAAAAAAATAACAAGAAAAAAAAAATCAAATAGAATTGAATAACCGTACAGGCATCTTTTGTTCATTGCATACGGCTCCGCAATGGAATTGACCCTTTCTTCTCTTCTATTCTAGCGAAGAAAGAAATAGAATCCATCTAATCCAGATCGTTGAATGATCCATTTACCACCCTTCCTTTCATAGAAGTAAAAAAGAATACTATGATGGTTCTGTTACTTTATATATTTATCTCGTCTGTGATTTAGCAATCCCAAAGTTTCTTTTTGATACGATCAAATAAGTCAAAAATGATCTTTTTTTTTTTCATTTTTGTACTCTTTCTTTCATAGCATAAGTATCAGAAAGAGACTTCTGGTGTGGAAGAAAAATGGTTTGTGACGCTGAAATGTACTCCCGACACATAAGATCAAATCGGAAATAACCTTTATTTCATACTACTATCTCGATACAAAATCTCATGTTATGAAAAAACAATAATGGTTTGTTCATATCGAACCCGAAGTGCCATGCTATTATTACTTATAATTTTCTTTTATAATCAATGTGGCGAAGGCATAGTCTTCTTTTTTTTTCAATCAAATAAAAACTCATTGGCGCCAAGCGTGAGGGAATGCTAGACGTTTGGTAATTTCTCCTCCGACCAGAATAAAAGATCCCATTGACGCGGCTAATCCCATGCATATCGTATGCACATCAGGTGACACAAATTGCATAGTATCATAAATGGCTATTCCTGGTATTACCCATCCGCCGGGAGAGTTTATAAACAAATAAAGATCCCTAGTACCATCTTCTATACTGAGATATACCATGAGACCAACAAGTTGATTCGAGATCTCGCTATCAACCTCTTGGCCTAAAAAAAGTAATCTTTCTCGATAAAGTCGGTTGATTAGGACAAAATTGCATCCCTTAGGAACCGTACGTGCACCTTTGGATACATACGGTTCAAAAAAAATTTGTGAAAAAGAAAAAAAAGAATCAATGTGTCGATTCCAGCTTTATTTCTTTTTTTTATGTAACAGGTTTTCTTAATGAAAGGTCTTCTATTAAAAAAAACGAGATGAGTTTAGGCTCCCTTCCCTCTAAAAAAAAAAGAGATTACTGAACTTATTAAACTAACCTATCATTGATGTATTGTTTCATCGATATTAAAATCACGATGTCATTGTCTTGTTCCTGAATGGGTCCTTTCAATTCTTTTAGGTTCATGGTCTACCCCGGGAAAAGATCTGTCCGAATTCTATTTGCACATATAGGACAAATGGTCTCAGTACCATTTTTTTGTTATGACTTCCTTTTTTTTTGTCTTGCTTTCCCAAAACTATTTGATGTATTCATCATACTATTCCGTTGGTCGGCAATTTGGGATCACTACTATCACTACTATAGTAATAGTAGGTATAAAGTAATAGTAGGTATAAGAATCATTTATGATACAAGTGGTAATCATACATATATTATATTAACAATTTGTTATCGATTTGGTATTTTCTGAACGGAGCCTGGATACTTTATTTTATCAGTCCAAGTAAACCATAAATTCTTCTAAATTGATAATATTGATCCCCAATATAAAATAAATTGATCTAATTGCACTTCACGCTCCGAATGATTGATTGATGCCTCACTCAATACAATATCTCTTGGGCGAAACAGAGGATATCTCGATCAGGGGAGAGAACGGGTAAATCCCATATGACCCAATATGTCTGACAAGTCGCACTATATGTCAACCCAAACCGCATCTTCCTCTCCAGGACTCCGAAAAGGTACTTTTGGAACACCAATGGGCATTAAATTAAAGAAAAAAATTTAGTACTATACTTCACTTTAATATGGAAACGTAACAATCAATGGTTTATTGTCTTCATCCCTTTTTTCTCTTTATTCTATTTGATACATAGATTGGAAAGTTTATAGAGTAAGACAGAATGAATAAAGAAAAAATTTGAACGAAGAAATCGATCGTTCGAATGATAAACAAGTATCTATCCATTCGTTCCCCAAAAATGGGACCAATCCTCCCATTGCGTATTGGTACTTATCGGGTATAGAATAGATCTGCTTCTCTTTGTTCTTACGAACAAAATTGTTCCGTTATTTTCACGTTATTTTCAATGGAATGGAATAAATATTAATCCTTTCCGATACGGAATCTACTGAAAAGGTTAGGTACATGGTTAGTATATATATATAGTCTTTTCCAATGCGATAAAATAAAGTGGCATAGTGTCTATTTTTCTTTGATAAAGAGGTATTTCCATGGGTTTACCTTGGTATCGTGTTCATACTGTCGTATTGAATGATCCCGGTCGATTGCTTTCTGTTCATATAATGCATACAGCTCTAGTTTCTGGTTGGGCTGGTTCGATGGCTTTATATGAATTAGCGGTTTTTGATCCCTCTGATCCCGTTCTTGATCCGATGTGGAGACAAGGTATGTTCGTTATACCCTTCATGACTCGTTTAGGAATAACCAATTCGTGGGGCGGTTGGAGTATTTCAGGAGGAACTATAACAAATCCGGGTATTTGGAGTTATGAAGGTGTGGCAGGGGCACACATAGTGTTTTCCGGTTTGTGCTTCTTGGCAGCTATCTGGCATTGGGTATATTGGGACCTAGAAATATTCTGTGATGAACGTACGGGAAAACCTTCTTTGGATTTGCCCAAGATCTTTGGAATTCATTTATTTCTCTCAGGGGTAGCTTGCTTTGGCTTTGGCGCATTTCATGTAACAGGTTTGTATGGTCCTGGAATATGGGTGTCCGATCCTTATGGACTAACTGGAAAAGTACAATCTGTAAATCCAGCGTGGGGCGCGGAAGGTTTTGATCCTTTTGTTCCGGGAGGAATAGCCTCTCATCATATTGCAGCGGGTACATTGGGCATATTAGCAGGCCTATTCCATCTTAGTGTTCGTCCGCCTCAACGTCTATACAAAGGATTACGTATGGGCAATATTGAAACTGTACTTTCCAGTAGTATCGCTGCTGTTTTTTTTGCAGCTTTTGTTGTTGCTGGAACTATGTGGTATGGTTCAGCAACTACCCCAATCGAATTATTTGGTCCTACTCGTTATCAGTGGGATCAGGGATACTTTCAGCAAGAAATATATCGAAGAGTTAGTGCCGGGCTAGCCGAAAATCTTAGTTTATCGGAAGCTTGGTCTAAAATTCCCGAAAAATTAGCTTTTTATGATTATATTGGTAATAATCCGGCAAAGGGGGGATTATTCAGAGCAGGCTCAATGGACAATGGGGATGGAATTGCTGTTGGATGGTTAGGACACCCCGTCTTTAGAGATAAAGAAGGGCGCGAGCTTTTTGTACGTCGTATGCCTACTTTTTTTGAAACATTTCCGGTAGTTTTGGTAGATGAAGACGGAATTGTGAGAGCTGATGTTCCTTTTAGAAGGGCAGAATCAAAGTATAGTGTTGAACAAGTAGGTGTTACTGTTGAGTTCTATGGTGGCGAACTTAATGGAGTAAGTTATTCTGATCCTGCTACTGTGAAAAAATATGCTAGACGTGCCCAATTAGGTGAAATTTTTGAATTAGATCGGGCTACTTTGAAATCCGATGGTGTTTTTCGTAGCAGTCCAAGGGGTTGGTTCACTTTTGGGCATGCTACGTTTGCTTTGCTCTTCTTTTTCGGACACATTTGGCATGGCGCTAGAACCTTGTTCAGAGATGTTTTTGCTGGTATTGATCCAGATTTGGATGCTCAAGTGGAATTTGGAGCATTCCAAAAACTTGGAGATCCAACTACAAGGAGACAAGTAGTCTGATACGACATTGTTGTGGTATCTTTCGCCTCTATTTTTTTTTTTATTTGACATTGGGTATCAGAGAAATCTTGACTTGAATCACCTTTCTTTGACTTTTTTTCTTTCTTTATATGATATGATAAATGATCCCAAATGAATAGGTGTGGAAGCTATAATTGTAAACCACGATCGAATCCATGGAAGCATTGGTTTATACATTCCTTTTAGTCTCGACTTTAGGGATAATTTTTTTCGCTATCTTTTTTCGAGAACCACCTAAGGTTCCGACTAAAAAAATGAAATAACCTTTCGAAATAATTTAATTGAAGTAATGAGCCTCCCATATTGGGAGGCTCATTACTTCAACTAGTCCCCGTGTTCTTCGAATGGATCTCTTAGTTGTTGAGAGGGTTGCCCAAAAGCGGTATATAAGGCGTACCCAGTAAAGCTTACAAGTAAACCGGATATGGAGATGGCGACTAGGGTTGCTGTTTCCATTTTTAGATAATTTCAAGATCACAATGGATCTACGATAAGATCGTTTATTTACAACTACAACGGAATAGTATACAAAGTCAACAGATCTCAACCAATCATTAAATAGGATTTATGGCTACACAAACCGTTGAGGATAGTTCTAGATCTGGGCCAAGACGAACTACTGTAGGGGATTTATTGAAACCATTGAATTCGGAATATGGTAAAGTAGCTCCGGGATGGGGGACTACACCACTTATGGGGGTCGCAATGGCTCTATTTGCGATATTCCTATCTATTATTTTGGAAATTTATAATTCTTCCGTTTTACTGGATGGAATTTCAATGAGTTAGGTTTATAAGAACTATGAAGTCCTAGTCTTTCAATCAAAGAAAAAATTACTTTAGACTTGGATTTCTAAACCATTCTATTCTGGTAGTTCGACCGTGGAATTTTTTTGTTTCGGTATTTCCGGAATATGAGTGTGTGACTTGTTATAATTGATCCTATTGATAATACATAGAATGGACCTGTTATCTCTATCAAGATGATTCTACCTCGTCGGATATTTATTCTAGTATCTGGAGCACGGAATATATAGAATAGATCAAGAAAAGAAATATTTGAACTATGATTCATACCTACTATTTATTCAGACCTCGCAACCGGACTCAAAAAAAATTCAAATAGGTATTTCCTAAATCAAACGAATTTTATTCCTTCAGATTTATTTTGACCGAAGGATAACTCTTTCTCTAGATTTTGTTGAGTCATTACATCCATTCATTCAATAAGTGATCATCAAAGGTTCTTACTCAGAGAACCTTTGAGTTTAGCTTGAGGCTAAATCATCGTGGTTCTAGTATGAATCTGAGGTTTCAATTGATTCATAGGGTCTCAACAAGAGAATTCCTATCAATAGTAAAACAAGAGTAAATCCGCAGTACGCACAAAAAAAAAAAAAAAAAAACAATAAATCAAATAACAAATAAAAAATAGGGAAGAGAAGATTCAAGAGGCCTGTAACGATCAACATAAAGAAAGACAGATGAGCCAACTTGATATTTTTTGGCATTATCATCACAAAGAAGAGATTCCGGATTTTTGTTACTTCGTATCTTCGAGGCAAATCGAATCAAGTGGTTAATGAAGTTTTTCATTTTCTATTATATATCCGTTGAAATCAGTATTTGTGTGTTTCCGCTTGAGCCGTACGAGATGAAATTCTCATATACGGTTCTCAGAGGGGGAGTTCCATTGGGTTACCTATCTCAATAAAGTATACGATTGGTTTGAGGAACGTCTTGAGATTCAGGCGATTGCAGATGATATAACTAGTAAATATGTTCCTCCTCATGTCAACATATTTTATTGTTTAGGGGGGATCACACTTACTTGTTTTCTAGTACAAGTAGCTACGGGTTTTGCTATGACTTTTTACTATCGTCCAACCGTTACAGAGGCTTTTTCCTCTGTTCAATACATCATGACTGAGGCCAACTTTGGTTGGTTAATCCGATCAGTTCATCGATGGTCAGCAAGTATGATGGTTCTCATGATGATCCTGCACGTATTTCGTGTGTATCTCACAGGTGGATTTAAAAAACCTCGCGAATTAACTTGGGTTACGGGTGTG